CGAACAAGGGAGTGAGACGTAATCAAGATAGGATCAGAATCATGAAAATTGGAGTGAGTGCTGACGTGTTCCGACGGGGGACTTAATGAAATAGGAGAAGAAGGTTCATTTAAATAACAAGTTATATCTTTTCTTTTGCTGGGGGAATCGTTACTGACAGTTCCGGCCCGAAAGAGCCATTGAAGTCGGAACATAAAAATAAGTTGAATTGTGGAAGAATCCATAACTCCATTTTTTTTATTCCAGTAAAGTAAGTCAATCGATAAAAGGAAAAACAAAGAATAATAAGAAATGACACTCCTGTCATAGGAATGGAAATAGCCCTTCTTGCTGCTTCAATAACAAGTATTTTTGTTTTCAAATCAGATAAATCATTTGATCTATGATTCATTGGAACAAAACAAGGAATGGCCTGGCTAGGTATAGGTACTGGCCAGGCCGGGGGAATAAAAGAACCTTTCGTACGAAATCAAAGAGGTACTCTTTCTATTGGAGATATCTGTTTCGAATCCTTATCTAAATGCAATTGCTGATAAAATTCGTATATATATAGAATAAAGAAAAGAAAGATAAAGAAAAGAATAAAGAAAAGAAAGATAAAGAAAGACTTTTATCAATCTTTACTTCACGCGTCACATATGAATTATCCTTTTGTAATTGGGAGAGATGGCTGAGTGGACTAAAGCGACGGATTGCTAATCCGTTGTACGAGTTATTCGTACCGAGGGTTCGAATCCCTCTCTCTCCGTTCCCTCTGATCACTTGAGAGTTATCTTTCGAATTCGAAAAAATCTCGAGCCCTTGTTATCTTAGTTAAATGTATGGAATAGAGAAAATCATAAGAAAATTCAGAAATCAAGCAACGAAAAACTTCTGATTTTTTTATTTTATTCCTCGCGTCCAGGATTACGTCCTGGATCATTAGATAGGAATCCGAAGATGAAGAGAGAAACAAAGAATATCACTACTGTGTAAACGAAGAGTTTGAGAGTAAGCATTACACAATCTCCAAGATCATTTTTGGGGGAAATAAGGGAATAGATTCTCTATTTTTGTACCACATATCCCATTTTGACACCAAGAAATGGAGTGGTTTCTAGAAAAGAAAGGAATTTGCAGGAATTCATTTGGAATAAGATTCTGATTCCTTCGTTACCAAAATGATCTTTCATACCCACAATTAGGTATTGTGAGGGACCATACATAAGGTCTTTGAACTCCGGAAAGTCAGAATGAGAAAATGAGGTGATCCAGATTCATCGCGGCTATCCAAAAGAATTTCAATGTTTGAATCGAGAGTTCATAATGTAAGATTTATCTGATCTTATCAATTGTTAGAATAGAATTTTTCCTTTTTTAGCGAATCAATCATGAATGTTTCTAGGACAGTATTAAAGATCTCATCGAAAACTTACAGCAGCTTGCCAAACAAGGGCTAAGAGAAAAAAGAGTACAGGTATGACTGGCATAACATCTACGATTGGATTGAAAAAAGCATAAGCCTCGGGTAATTTGGCGAAGAAAAAGCTACTCGAATGAAGGGCAGAATTAATACAGATACAGATCAAACTAAAGATATTAAGCATAACAAAAATTTCGCTCTTGTGGAGAATTTCATTATTAGTGAGTTGGGGAAAAATAAAGAAAGAAGAGAAGATAGGCCAAACAAAAAATCCTTCTTTTTCTTTGAACTTCCCCAATCAAAAATCCTTCAATTCTCAAATGAGAATAGAAGGAATCATACTTTCATACAATATCTTAATTGAATTATAGATAATGATCAATGAATTTCTTTTGATTCTACATCTACACGTGTCGAATCCTAGCAACAACCTATTCCATAGATATTTGGGCTGGAATTGACGAACAACCAATATCCATATTAGTGTTATTAGTGTCAAATAGAAATCTCAATGGGGCGTGGCCAAGCGGTAAGGCAACGGGTTTTGGTCCCGTTACTCGGAGGTTCGAATCCTTCCGTCCCAGACCGATTCTATCAGAACAAAGATTGTGCTCTTTTCTTTAACAATCCTCTGTTTAAGAGTGTAATGTTGGATACAATGGGATCCAATCTTTCTTTCTGATTTCTAATGATTCAGAGAAGAATCATATCCTACCTTTCGATCCTGTTTCTGTTTCTCACAAACAGAAACAGAATCGAGTGTCAATGACACGTGGATGGAAATAAATATCTTTTTGATATAGGTAGGATGGGAACAAAGATCAAAGTTCCATTCAAAAAAAAAAAGATTGGGTGGCCATTCAGCGTATGCCCGCCTCCCCCCCGCTCATATTCATATTGAAGTTAGTTAGTCATTTAGAGAAACTTTATGCCCCCTATTTATCAAATTTTGATTCCCACATGATGCATTCTGAGTCGACATGCGGAAGAAAGGTAAAGTAAATAGGGGTAAATGACTAATTTTATGTGGATCCTGAATTCTAAACAGGAGGAGTTCTTGGTACTAATTCCATCACTGGGATTAAAGCTCCTAAGACTGGGGTGGGGCAAAATAAAATAGAAACAACGAATTAATCTGGACCCATTCGGCTTTGTACCTATACAAGATGGTATAGCATCCCATAAGAGGATCTTTTTTTGATTGGCTTTGAGTATGATTCATGATCCCCATAGAATTCGTGTAGATACGAGTTAATTAGCAAAGGAAGGTATCAATTTCAATCAATATCTGTGTCATCCGGATCTCATTAACAAACAATAAAGTTCAATACGAAACAGATGTATTTTCTTTGGACTTAATTGCTTTTATTTTGCATCAGGCTCCAATGAATAATTGGAAATCAATGTAACGATGGGGGGGGATTCATAGATTCCATTCACTTTAGTTTATCTTTATGGAAATGGAAAAATTTCTGAACCTGAAATAAAGCAAAATCCGTAGAAAATGAACCATGCCCATATGTAGTTTTATTGTTCTATTTCAGTGACACCGGTATTTCGGTTTCGGTTTCGGTTAAAAAGATTTGTGATCTCTTAAATATACACGATGACCCCCGGTGACAATTGTTCGGTGTATCTGATGGATACGGAAAGGTCATACTCCTACGATTTGGATTTTCTCAATCAGATGAAAGAATAGCGACCTTAATCTTATCTTCCATGAGCTCTTTTCTATCCATCCCCATGAAAACAACTAAATTGGATTTTTTCTCGACCCATCCATCTGATTTAAATCATTGATGATTCAATTGGAAAAGAAACATGGATTTCTCTTATGATGATCGAATTCGCGTATCTTTAATCAATGAGATATCTGCTAAACTTTTTAGTTACTCGTTGTGATTGTGCCGACTTGTTGATTTGATTGATTTAGAGATCAAATTAAATTCAGTCTTTACAGGAAAACTTATTTATAGTAATGATAATGATGTCGAAGTAGGAAATTCTTGAAACCATTTTCTTTTTTATGATTCCTTACCTTATAAATCCTCGCTATTCGAAGAAGTGTGAGATTGGTGAATCTATCCTATCGAGTCACTTGCGACCTTTCCGGTTCATTAGAATAGCTTATTTGGTTAATGACTCATTTTATTTTGTTCCAGTATTGGTAATTCCAGTATTGGTAATCGAATTAAAGACTCGTCTTTAGTTTAGTTGTTCGAGAAAGAATTGGAATTGGATCTTTCATGATTGATCGTCCCGAACAATATAACAATATGTTGAAGATGTAGATGTAAATAAGTGTTAAGCAACTCATTTCTTCGTGTTTTTTATAAATGTGTTTCATTCCTATAACAGAATATGGGTTAATTTGGCTTTTTGCTGAGATTTCCCCAGAGAAATACCTATTCATACATATATAAAAATAAAGTATGGACTACTATGCACCGATGGAGCCAATGACTATTCATGATTCCATATTGAATCAATTCCATACCGGTCCAAATTAGAGGAATGTTATGGTAAAACTTCGTTTGAAACGATGTGGTAGAAAGCAACGTGCGACTTGAAGGACATGATCGGCTGTGGATTCTTGCATCCACCATTTTTTTATATATCAATGAAGATGCTCTTGGCTCGACATAGTTTGTTCTGTGCCACCAGGACCCCATTTGGGGGGGTTGTAAATAGTACATGATGGAGCTCGAGCATAAATTCTTGATTCATTTATCAGAGGGAAGGATCTAGGGTTAGTGCCAGTCAATAAGTTGGAACAACTTCGTAAGTATATCTTCGATATAGAAATCGCAAATTCGAACAAGTTTCAAATAAAAAAGCAAAAAAGGGAAAATTTGTCGGAATTGGTAAAACTATTTCGATCAAAAGTGTATCACAGGGGAATCAACCGATTCTTCAATAGAAAGAACAAAAGGTATGTTGCTGCCATTTTGAAACAATTAAGGATCACCGAAGTAATGTCTAAACCCAATGATTCAAAGCAAAGATAAAGGATACCGGAACAAGGAAACGCCATTTTCAATTGTCTCAATAACTAGATCAGAATGAGAAAGGAAAATTGATTCTAGACGAGACAAACAAAAGAGGTTAGAGACGGCTCAATAAATGTCTAAGGATTTCCCTTCGAGCTCTTTGAGAATTACCCAACTTGAGTTATGAGTACGAATGAGATTTCTTTTTTTTTATTCCTTCCAAAAAAAAACGACTCAAATCCTAATCTAATTGATGATTTTATGGATCCATTTGCCACTATATACAATACATAAATTCGAATCATTCTTTCTCGAGCCGTACGAGGAGAAAACCTCCTATACGTTTCTAGGGGGGGCATTGTTCATCTATATCTATCCCAATGAGCCATCTATCGAATCGTTGCAATTGATGTTCGATCCCGAAGAGAAGGAAGAGATCTTCGTAAAGTGGGTTTTTACGATCCGATAAAGAACCAAACTTATTCAAATGTTCCTGCTATTCTATATTTCCTTGAAAAAGGCGCTCAACCTACAGGAACTGTTCATGATATTTCAAAGAAGGCGGAAGTATTTAAGGAACTTCGAATTAATCAAACGAAATAAAATTTATGAAATAGAAAAAAAAAAAAGATTGAGTGAAATAACTGGCAATTGAGGGGATTGCCATCAATCAGATGGTTTTCGTTGGAACTCTACGAATAAATAAGGGATCAATCTTGCTATTGTTTGTACTTCTATTGAAAACCAGAGATTTTTTTCCTACTTCTTCTTTATTTATTCCCCCCCACACACTTCATTTCTTATCTATGTAGTGCCAATCCAACACAAGTCTTTATTTTCTTTATTTCATTTTTTTTCTCAAAATTCAATTTATATTGACAATGGTGTATCGATCAAATATAATTCGATCGTGGATAAATAGATCTATTTATCTACGTCCCATAAGTTTGTTTCTTTACTTCACTAGGTTCGCCGGATTCACTGTGACACAAGAAGTATCTTCTTAAAGATAATGAAAAAAAAAAATGATCAAAACAGGAGGGTCCACAAATTTTTACATCTATCTATATTTATCCGTGAATCCGTTGTATTTGAATCTGATCTGAACATTTTGATGTTCATAATTGATCATCAAATGTTTCTTTTCGATTTGTTGCTAGTTCAATGTTTTGATGGGGCAGGGCAATCCAATCTCTTTATTTATTTATTTATTTTTTTGATTCCGATCGTATCTACACACCATATTTATACGGGTTGCTAACTCAACGGTAGAGTACTCGGCTTTTAAGTGCGGCTAGGATCTTTTACACATTTGGATGAAGCAACAGATTCGTCCATACCATTGGTATGGTTTGTAAGACCACGACTGATCCTGAAAGGGAATGAATGGAAAAAACAGCATGTCGTATCAATGGAGAACTCTGAGAATACTTCCTGGGTCGGTAAAAAATCTTGTTTTGATTCTTGAAACGGTACCAAATCAATTCACAGTTTGGTCGAGTTAATAAATGGATAGAGCCCTAATGGCTCCAATTATAAGGAAACCAAAAGCAACGAGCTCGGTTCATAATTCGAATGATTACCCGATCTAATTAGACGTTAAAAATAGATTAGTGCCTGATGCGGGAAAGGGTTCTCCTGTGAGTGGATCATCGATTCCTTTTTTTTTCATGAATCCTAACTATTAACTATTCTTTCTCTATTATGGAGTGGAGACGAATGTGTAGAAGAAACGGTATACTGATAAAGAGAATTTCTTCCAAAGTCAAAAGAGCGATCGGGTTGCAAAAATAAAGGATTTCTAACCATCTCTTGTAACTATAACGAACACAAACAAATTGGATGGAAAGAGAGAGGATCCGTTCATTGGACTCCCCGTCTCCGGGGTATCTATTCTTTTCTTACTATATACCCTGTTCTGACCGTATCGCACTATGTATCATTTGATAACCCAAGAAATCCTCCGTGCCTTTGTATAATTTCAAATGGAGGAATTACAAGGATATTTAGAAATAGATAGATCTAGGCAACAACACTTCCTATATCCGCTTCTATTTCAGGAGTATATCTACGCACTTGCTCATGATCATGGTTTAAATGGATCGATTTTTTACGAACCTATGGAAAATTTCGGTTATGACAATAAATCCAGTTCACTAATTGTGAAACGTTTAATTACTCGAATGCATCAACAGAATCATTTGATTCTTTCGGTTAATGATTCCAACGAATCTATTTTCGTTGGGCACAACAAGAATTTTTATTTTCAAATGGTATCAGAGGGTTTTGCAGTCATTATGGAAATTCCATTCTCGCTGCGATTAGTATCTTCCCTAGAAGAAAAAGAAATAGCAAAATCTCATAATTCACGATCTATTCATTCAATATTTCCCTTTTTCGAGGACAAATTATCACATTTAAATCATGTGTCAGATATACTAATACCTCATCCCATCCATCTGGAAATCTTGGTTCAAACCCTTCACTGCTGGATACAAGATGCCCCCTCTTTGCATTTATTGCGATTCTTTCTCCACGAGTATCGTAATTCGAATAGTCTCATTACTCCAAAGAAATCCATTTCTCTTTTTTCAAAAGAGAATCAAAGATTCTTCTTGTTACTATATAATTCTCATGTATATGAATGTGAATCCGTATTAGTGTTTCTCCGTAAACAATCTTCTCATTTACGATCAACATCCTCTGGAACTTTTCTTGAGCGAACACATTTCTATGGAAAAATAGAACATCTTGTAGTAGTGCTTCGTAATGATTTTCAGAAGACCCTATGGTTGTTCAAGGACCCTTTCATGCATTATGTCAGATATCAAGGAAAATCCATTCTGGCTTCAAAGGGGACTCATCTTCTGATGAAGAAATGGAAATCTCACCTTGTCCATTTTTGGCAATGTAATTTTTACTTGTGGTCTCTACCGGACAGGATCCATATAAACCAATTATACAATCATTTCTTATCTTTTCTGGGCTATCTTTCAAGTGTACGACTAAACACTTCGGTGGTAAGGATTCAAATGCTAGAGAATTCATTTCTAATAGATACTTCTATTAAGAAATTCGAGACCCTAGTCCCAATTATTCCTCTGATTG